ATTAAACCCGCGCTGCTATAGCTATCTATCCATACATCGCTCTCCTTTATTGCATACTTCTACTCGGGACAGCACATGTCGTACTCTATCAAAATTTCTATTTTCTCTTCAATCTAATCGATCTAAATTGCAGTACGACAAGTGTCCGCCAATTCCCTATAAACAGGCATCATACACAAATAATATACCCCATAAGCTAACTGTGGAACACAACTTATGTTTGGGGTTTACATATACTAATAATTGACATTATAATTGAAATTGAGTTGAGAAGGTTTTTTTTTTTTCAATAAAAAAATCAAGACTGATTAGTTATATATCAATTTTGATTTTCTTATATCATTTATCATTAGGGAAAGACAATTTGAGATGTAAATCCAAGAGTGGGTCATGAATTTACAGTCATATAGTTAATGGTTCCAATTTGTTCTGAATTTTGGCTTTTGTAACTGAAAAAAAATTCCCATTTGGTTTTTTAATAGAAAAGAGAGGTATTTAGGTATTGGGTGTTTTGAGATACTATAAAATTAATTGAAGGGAAGGAGCCGGCCCCCCCCAAAAAAACAAATAACAAATTAAAGGGGAATATTTTCATCTATTTGGTATCGTTTTGGCGGCATGGCCGAGCGGTAAGGTGGGGGACTGCAAATCCTTTTTCCCCAGTTCAAATCTGGGTGTCGCCTGATTAACAAAAGACAAGACTCGAAATCCCTTATTCTTTATTCTCCTTTGCTGTTATAACTCGCCGAATTTTTCCCAGCAAAACACGCGTAGTCTTGAGACTTTCTTGATTGGAAACAGCTGGGGGTTCCCTTCTTTAAATTAAAGTGCCGTAACTCGTTGTATTTAGGATTCAAGGAAAGATTATAGTGGTGGAAGGGCTATCATATCAAATAAAGAGTTACCGATTTTTTTCCATTACTAATGTCGTGTCTACTGGCCGGGTCTTGAATTAGATTGGATGGATAATTGGCTTTTTTCTTTTACTTAATGATAATGAAGGACAAGAAAAATAAAGAATAGGTATCAGTATTCCTACATATATATATTAGTAGCATTCCCTTTGATACTTCAAAAGAAAAGCGTAACTGCAGTTTAATTTTTCATATTTATTGGAGTCTTTCATCAAGGGTGTTGGGTCAGAATCCCCTTTTGACTCTGCACCAGTGATTCCACTATTATTAATAAACACTAATGGAATAATTCCTTCATATTCAGAGAGATAGGGGACATAATTCACATGGATATAGTAAGTCTCGCTTGGGCTGCGTTAATGGTAGTCTTTACATTTTCCCTTTCACTCGTAATATGGGGAAGGAGTGGACTCTAGAGATACTACGAATTGAGTTGGGGAATCAAATTGTATCACTTTTTTATAGATTTTTTATAGATTGTTTTGCAAAGCATAAATAATCTTTATTAATTATTTAATATATTGAATTCATTAATTGAATTCAATTTCGAATTAAAAAATTGAATTAATAAAAATATCTTCATTCCGAAATTGTATTGGCTTTTATTTCTGCTGTGCTTTATTGACGCGTTTGCTATCATGGCTGAAGGATTCAAAATCGATAGGATAACCCTTTTCGAATTTCGAAATCCGAAGAAGTTACCATAGAACTCCTTGGATTATCTGTAAACCGCGCAATCCATTACTTCTTTGAAATGCTAAAAAAAAGATTACTTTCTAATTTTCTATAAATTAGAAAATAATAAGAGTTGCCTCGCGATTATTTCACATTGATTGGAATCAACAAAAATCAAATAGATAAAGGAAACAAATAGATGAAGCAAAGAAATAGAATTGAGATACTATGTACATTCCATATATTTACTTGATATTAACATTTATGAAGATCCATATACATATTGTAGATTGATCTCGATTCAGTTTGTATCTTTCTAGATTACGATAATAAGAATGGATAGTATGGTCGAACGATTCATTTTTGAATCGTTCGACCATACTATTACTATCGGATCTTAGAGGCTACTGCGGATTCTAGTCCGTTCATTGCATTTGGGAAATTGAATTTTTTTTTTTGAGTTCTTAAGATAAGAACTAAGAAATCAAGTGTAATTCAAATTAATCACTTTAATTACTTTGACTGACCGTTTTTACATATATTATAAGCAAAAAAGCAGTAGGAACTAGAATGAACAGTGCAGTAGCAATAAATGCGAGAATATTTACTTCCATAATCTCATCGTTTCGTTTTTTTTTTTTTTTACTTCGCAATAACTTGGGATTTAATCCCATAGAGATGATAAATCTTTCGTTTGTCAATTCAATGGGATCGATTAGATTTCAATGATATTGAATCGGATCAATATCATGAATAACAATATCTGAGCTATCAAGTCGATTCATCGTCGAGAATTGAATAGTATAACATAGGCGGATCTTTTATCCACATACCAATACAAACTTCGATTCCTGATTCACTCAAAAGAATTCCTTTCCTTTCTATTTTAAAACTTTATTTTGATTTATCATTCTTTTCCATTCTGTCTTTTCGATAACCTACCGCCTTTCTTGTACAATCATCTACCCGCTTTCCACTTCCATTGTTTCCAAACGGTTTACAAATAAACCCAAACAAACAGAAAATAGAAAACAAACAGAAAATAGAAAAAAGGAAGGAGTTAAGTTCTAAACCCCTTTTTTTAATGATCTAAATTTCTTGGAAAACAAAGAAAAAGAAGGATACCTCGGGGAATGAAACTATACCATTTGTACCCAGTTTAACAGAAAATGGAGAGATATATTTATGTATTTTTTTATTGGATTTGGATCCGTCGGGACTGACGGGGCTCGAACCCGCAGCTTCCGCCTTGACAGGGCGGTGCTCTGACCAATTGAACTACAATCCCGGAGAAATAAAACGTACAGCATCCGTATTCTTATGATTTGATTCAAACCATTTCGATTTCGATTAATAGTGCCCTGGTGTAACAGAGACGTGAGTGATATCCACATGAATATAAACTTTAGTGAAAGAAGAAAGCAGCACGGATTATTGATTATTAGTAATCCTTTCGTTATTGCCAAATCGATTGAGAATCCATTTTTCATTGAAAAAAGCGTCTTTTTGTCTTTGCTTTCTTCTTTTCATTAGACTTTATACTTAAATAATCCTGATAGAAATCTAGATCACTAGCAAGATCAGAATCAGAATTTATGAGACCAAATAAATGGAACAAATAAAAAAATAGTGGTGGGGATATATCAGAAAATTTGACTTTTTTGATTCTTTCATATCTTCCATTTCTGGAAAACTAAAGGGGTTATATCATTTCATGGTGAATCAGCGAATTATTAATTATTAATTATTGGGCCGAGCTGGATTTGAACCAGCGTAGACATATTGCCAACGAATTTACAGTCCGTCCCCATTAACCGCTCGGGCATCGACCCAGAAAGAGTCTATTCGAGTCTTATTGATAATCCATGATCAACTTCCTTTCGTAGTAACCTACCCCCAGGGGAAGTCGAATCCCCGCTGCCTCCTTGAAAGAGAGATGTCCTGAACCACTAGACGATGGGGGCATAATTGCCCGACCGCCATCATACTATGCTCATAGTATGAGCAGTTTTTTGAAATTGTCAATATAATGGAATGGTATGACTAGATCCGAAGGATCTTTACGTCTTTATAATGGAATGGTATGACTAGATCCGAAGGATCTTTACGTCTTTTCTGATCCCATACCATAGCATTTTTTGATTCGTTTTCGTCATTTATATTCATGAATCACTCATTCGAATCTTTATTCTGAAGATTCTAGAAAATTAATAGAAAAAAAAAAGAAGGTTAAACTTCATTTCTTCCACTTTCATTCATTGATTAACTTCTTGTTAAGATCAGAGAGGCATATCTCCATATCACACTAAGCCAGGAAATTAACAGATGAGAAATCGAAATCTGAAAATATGGGGGATCAACAAGTTATCGAAATTTGTTTTTTCTCTAAAAATTGGGTTCAGAGCACAACCAAAATCTCTTCAGCACATGCTTCAATAAAATATCTTGGATCTACGTCGAATTGGTAGGTACATGTATCCATCAAATGAATTTTGTTTCGTTCTGATGGGGGTCAGGTCAATTCAAATCAATTTCATTCGGGTTGGTCTTGAAACAATTCATTTTGTTGATATTTATCAAATCCAATATCAATAAACCAAAATTACCTTATACCTATACTCCTTAAATAAATCTTAAATAAATCCAAATTATCGTTCCCGAAGGGGACACTAACTAGTATGAGTCTACTGTGTATACTTATAATATAACTTATAATGTATATATATACATAGATAGATCTATCTTATGCGCCTACTGACTCATTCAGTAATTGAATAAAATTGCCCTTTTAACTCAGTGGTAGAGTAACGCCATGGTAAGGCGTAAGTCATCGGTTCAAATCCGATAAGGGGCTTTTTGGCCGTTTTGATAAAAAACCTCAAGCGGTAATATTAATATTTAAACGAAGAATAAAGATATTACTTTTTTTTTGTAATAAAAAAAGAGTAACCAACTGTATAATAATGTAATTCTAAACTATATAATTTAATGATAAAAAGTTACCAGTTCTAGTATACTAATTAGACTAGTCATTCTAGTTCGAAAAGAAAGTTTCCCATTTGTTTATTATAATGAGTAATGATAATGCTAAGTCATTTCTTCAATCGCCCAATATTTTTCTTTTCCATTATTCCAGTCAAATCCATTGTAAAGATTAGAAATCAACAAAAGAAAAAGGAAGTGGACCTAACCCATTGAATCATGGCTATATCCACTATGCTGATATTCAAATTGAAAATTCGATAGATATGAAATTGGAACCGTAGATCTTTTTTTTATTTCATATTTCTTTTGACTCTGCAAGAATCTGTCGATATTTCCGATTCAATCTTCTTGTTCCTAGACGTTCCATAGGAATAACTTGATATTCCGTTCCTCTACAGAAAAAGGTTTATTCCAAGTTCCAACACA